CTAGAGTTAAGTACTTTTACTTATTGGTAGCTTTGAAGGCAACTGGTTTCTTTAACCTAAACTCTAAACATCTGTGGCTTCTGCGACCCACTCCCAGCACACTCACATATTTACATATTATTTTTTTTTTTTAAATTTAATTACATTAAATTGGGAAAATAATATACATAAGAAGTTTCTTAGTCTTGAGTTAAATCAATTTAACTTTTTCCTACTTACAAAATAGGGTGCTTAAAGCTTTCAAGGCAGGTCTTTCAAATCCTTTTTTCTAGGTAGCTGGTTAGGGGCATTATAGCTAAAAAATTAATAAAGTAGTAGATTGAAGCTACTTGTCCAATCACAATGAAGGGGTATTCAACCGGTTGACTACCTATCCAAGTCAAAATAAAGAAATCTCCCACGAATAATCAGAAGACAATTTGTCTAAAGGGTCGGTAACTTTTAGAATTTTGGGGAGCTAAGTGAATTAGGGGAACGAGAAATAAGACTAGGATAGCTCCAACAAGAGCTACGACTCCTCCTAACTTTTTAGGTATTGATCGTAAAATGGCGTAAGCAAATAGAAAATATCATTCTGGTTGTATGTGAGGTGGGGTCACTAGAGGATTAGCTGGTATAAAATTCTCAGGGTCTCTAAGACTGGTGGGGTAAATAAGAGCTAGTGCTCCTAGTGCGATTAAGAAAACAATAAACCCTACGAGGTCCTTAGATCTAAAATAGGTATGAAAAGATACCTTATCATAGTCTGATGGTATTCCAAGAGGGTTTTTTGACCCGGTTTCGTGTAAAAAAAGGAGGTGTAAGACACTTAAAAATGCCAGGACGAAAGGAAAAAGAAAATGAAAAACAAAAAATCGGTGGAGTGTTGGTTTGTCAACGGAAAACCCACCCCAAATCCATTGGACAATATCTGTTCCTATATAGGGAACAGCAGTTACTAATTTAGTAATCACCGTGGCTGCTCAGAACGACATTTGTCCTCATGGGAGAACGTAGCCGAAGAACGCTGTGAGAATAGAAAGTAAAAATAGTATAACTCCTATTTTCCAAGTCATCTGGTTAACATAAGATCCGTAGTAGAGGCCTCGGCCCATATGAAAATATATACAAATAAAAAACATTGAACCTCCGTTTGCATGTATTTTACGTAAGAGCCAACCGTATTTAACATCTCGACAAATGTGTCTAACAGATGAAAAAGCCAAGGCTATGTCTGCCGTGTAATGCATTGCCAAAAATATTCCAGTTATTATTTGAACTCCTAAGCAGAGTCCAATAAGGGAGCCAAATTTTCACCAGGCGGATAATTTTCTAGGAGTTGGAAGGTCTCATAACGATCTTTTTATAATCTTAACGACAGGGTGTTTCTTTCGTAAGGGGGTATTCATAAAGGGACTGCGATACAAGTTTCGCAATTTCTGGACTGACAGACCAGCGTTATTTTTTAACTAAGTCTCTTTATAATTTTCAGGCCGAGGATAGGGGAGAAACTACTCAAATGATATAATAAAGAAATAATTTAACTAAAACAATTGACCATCTAAAAGTTGAGGCTGAGATTACATTAGTAAAGTTTTTTTTAGAAAGAATCTTAACTGTTGGTCAGCAAGTCATGTAAAACCTTAAGCAAATCTGTATGTAAAAATATAACGAGAATAACCTAGCTATAATTAAGACTCTAACCACAAAAAATCTTTTAGTTTGGGTTACTTTAAAAAACATTAATCACTTATAAAAAAATCCTAGAAGGGGGGGAAATCCGGCCATTGATAATATTGTCAAACATAGGGTTGTCGTTAATGCCCTTTTGGTTTTTAGATTAATTGTCTTAGTGAGGTGTTCAAGAGAGAATATTTTACCTATTCAGAACAGAGGCATCACCATTACTAGATAAGAAATAAATAAGATTGCTCCTAACCATCTTTTTCCTGACGTAGTGAAAAAGATTATCATCCATCCCAAATGAGCGACTGAGGAAAGAGCTATTAACTTACGGAGTTGAGTTTGTTGTACTCCAAAAATGGATCCTATAAGAACCGAAGAGATTCCTATTAACAATAAGATATTCTTCCTTGATTGTTTTCTAATAATAATAATTAAATAGACCGGGATTATCTTAGAAACAATAGCTACAAAAAAGCCTCCCATAAATTTTAGGCCCTGCATGACGTCAATAAACCAAAAATGTTTTGGAAAAATCCCCATCTTCATAGTAAGGGCAAAACCTAAAAGTAAGAGCTCAAAATCTTTATAGGTTCCGACTATAGAGAGTTTTCCAGTTCTATATGTTCGAAATAAAATACCGAGTAGCAAGATCGCGCTGCCCATAGCTTGGAATAAAAAATACTTTCTGGTAGCTTCTATTGACCGAGGAGTTGTTTTTAGTCTTAGTATTGGAATAAGTGCGAGCCTTTTAAGCTCTACTCATAATCAAATTACAATCCATTTACTGGCTAATCAACATCCGCTAATTCTTACGAGGATCGTTACAATAAAAAATCTTAGTTTTGTCATAAAAGATAGGACTAGATTTAAACTAGTAAGAAATTAGTTATCGGCTAACTTCCCCTTTCGGTAGGGACCTATCTTTAATAGTGAAGAGGTATTTTGTTAAAGAGAATTATAATTAAAAAATAAAAAACTAAGAGAGAAATGGTCATTGGAAGAAAAGCCTTTCACATTAGTCCCATTAGTTGATCATAACGAATTCGTGGAAAAGAAGCTCGAATTCACAAGAAAACAAAAACTAGAAATAGAACCTTTGTCGTAGTGAAAAAAAAACTTACCAAGACCATTTTGTGAGTAATAGTTCCTAAAAAAAGAACTACGGTCAATAATTTAATAAAAATAATTTTGGCGTACTCGCCTATAAAGAATAATGCAAATGGGGCCCCGGCATATTCTACTTTGTATCCCGATACTAGTTCAGATTCTCCTTCGGCCAAATCAAAGGGGGTACGTTTAGTTTCTGCTAGGGAAGAAATAAACCACATTATAAAAAGGGGGAAGCAAGGTATTAAAATTCAGATTCCTAGTTCTTGGGCATAAGAAAAGGAAAGTAGTTTTCATCCTCCAACGAATAAAACAAGAGGTAATAGAATAAGTCCAAATCTAACTTCGTAGGAAATTGTTTGGGCTACTGCTCGGAGAGCCCCGAGCAGGGCGTACTTTGATTTTGAAGCTCATCCGGCTCCTAGAATGGCATAAACAGATAGTCTAGAAAAAGTTATTATAAATAAGAGGGAGAGAGTAAAATTCAAAGCTCTACTATAAATGGGAGCTACTCTTCAGATCAAAATTCTGAGGAAAAAGAAGAGGGGCGGTGCCACAGCAAATAGGAGGGGAGTAGATTTTGATGGCTTAAAATTTTCCTTAATAAATAACTTCATTCCGTCCGCAAAAGGCTGTAATAGGCCTAGTGGTCCAACTAGTTTAGGTCCCTTGCGGAACTGCATATAACCTAAGGTCTTTCGTTCTAGTAGGGTAAGAAGAGCTACTGCAACAAGAACTGGGATTATAAATAAGATTAGTTTTAAGATTAAAAATAAATTAGTTACCATTTCTCTTAATGCTTGTATAATATTAATCATAAATTATAGGGGGATATTTCATCTCCAATTAAGGATTTTAAGTCCTTCGTTATATTTTTACTACTATAAATAAAAGTTATTAGGTTGGCGGGTATTTATCCCACTACTCTCTGGTTAACGGCCAAATGCTCAAACACTAAACTTCAACCTAGAAAATAGGTAAAAGAATACCATGAAAATTTGAATTTCAAATTGAGAGGTCAATCTCTCTTTTCTAAGCTTTATAGTGGTAGTTAAATTATAATTTTGGATTTGCGTTCTAGGGTTGGGAAGCTATCCCTCACTATAAAGTCGGGTATAGTTTAATTTAAAATCTCTGTTTTAGGAGCAGAAGTCACTAAGCTTTTAGTTACTTGAGAATATATAAGGTGTCCGAGATTAGGTGTTGGTTTGTAAAACCAATTACGAGGTGTTCCTCTCTTATAAAAGGGTAGCTATGTCGCAAAGTTTTGCTTTTACAATGCAAAGATGTTTGTTAAACTCAAACTCCTTTTAAGCTTTAGGGTGACCCTCTATTAGACTTGCAATCTAATGTGCTAAGTTACACTATAAAGCCGTACTCTTATAGTTTAAGAAAAACGGTAGATTTTCTTCCTACAAATTTCCTTCAAGGAATAAGGGTTTATTTTATAGGAGAAATTAAACTAGGCTAAGATAGTTAAATGAATAACTAAACTTTGAAGAAGTTTTATTGGGTGTTAAATTCTCTCTCTTAGCAAACGAATTTGGTTCTGGTTTTTATTTTTGAAGACTTAAAGAATTATACATGCTAGCTATAAAGCGTCCCGGTGAGGATCCGAGAAAACTAGGAAACAAATTAAACAAAATTTTCTTTATGAGGCGGAAGAATGACCAATCTATAAAAGAGGTATTATGACTATTAAATAGCACCACATCTGCAGTAATAAATATTTAACCCTGTCCGAAAAGACGATTAAATCATATAGGAGAGAAACTGGCGAAGATACCGTGCCAGCAGCCGCGGTTAAACGGACGGTTTCTTCAATATTTTAAGTAGCTTAATACAGAAATCCAATATAAAAGAACGGTTAGGAATAAAGATTTAATGTGGTAATTAATTTTATTTCGAGCTTTCTATGGCCGGAGTGTCTGTTAAGGTAAGGAGGAAGACCGGGTTTTGATATCCCGTTATCCCTTAAATAAAAAGTTAATGCTGGTGGAGTACGAAGAATATCTTTGAGAAACAAAGAACTTGGCGGTGATTTAATTCTAATCAGGGGAGCCTGTTTGAATAAAATGATAATCCACGTTACACCTTACCTTCTCTAGAAAATTCAGTTTCTATATCATCGTCATTAAGCTTTCATTGTGAACTAGAAGGCTAGAAAACTATTGAGTCAGATGTCAGATCGAGATGGAGCTAATGAGAAGGAGATGATGGGCTACAATATAATATTTTCTAATAATTTATAATTTAGAATAAAACCTTATTTGAAAATAATTAGTTGAAAGTGGACTTGATAGTAATAAAGAAAGAGAAAAGCTTTATGAAGTTAGCTCTAAATTGCGTACACATCGCCCGTCACCTGCGGGGTAAAACCTGGAGTAAGTCGTAACAAAGTAGGCATACCGGAAGGTGTGGCCTGGCCTATGCAGAGGTAGTTTATAAAAATATAGGCTTTGGGAGTCTAAGATGTTAAAAGTTTAATCCTTTGAAACGTAAAGTAAGTTAATAAAACTGTTCGGCTCATGTCCCAAATACAGAGATGAAATTTCTCTCTTTACCCACTGAGTAAATAGGATAATTATCTTTTAAAATTTTTTGGTGAAGAACAAATAATAAAATATTAATTTATAATAAAAGGTTTTAGTAAAGTTTATTAAACAAAATTTTATACCTATAGTCATCACTGTGAAGGAGTTTGAATTAAAATAAATTAAAGTTAAATAAAGTAAGTAAATTCCTGTACCTTTTGTATTATGGAAAACTAAAAGTCTAAAGAATTGTCTTTATAAACGAAATAATACGAGTTACCCTTTTCCTAATTATAGATTAATAGCCTAACTGTAGCAAAAGTAAGGTTTGAGAAAAAGGTAGGAGTGAAACGCTAATCGTGTATTTTATAGCTTTTTCTTGGAGAAGTTAGTATAAGCTAAAACAAAAGTAAGTTTTTGGATAACATACTGGCTGATCATTGTGTTACTGGAGGAAATAACCTTTTTTCTGAGGAAGGACAATAATAAAAATAAAAACTTAAGAAGTAGGATTCAAGCATCCCTCTATGAAGAAGGCGTTTGAGCTCCTTAAAATAAAATTAGAAATTATTGATAATTTATCCGCCCTCGAAAGTTTTATCCAAGCTATAAACTAGTTTATTTGATAATGGTTTTATGAGTAAAAAATATTTGTCTTAAGAAATAAAAAGGTTAAAATATAAAAACTTTTACCTGAGAACTATATTCTTATCTTAGAAAATAAAAAGTTTTAAATATAACGAAAGGAACTCGGCAAAACATTTCCTCGCCTGTTTACCTAAAACATCGCCTTTGGGTTTTGATCAAAGGTCCTGCCTGCCCGGTGATCTAAAAAGATTAAACGGCTGCGGTATTCTGACCGTGCAAAGGTAGCATAATCATTTGCCTGTTAATTCCAGGCTGGCATCAACGGCTAGACGAAGGGAATACTGTCTCTCATTATATTTTTTGAAATTAGTTTTCTGGTGAAGAAACCAGAATACAAAAGTGGGACGAGAAGACCCTATTGAGCTTTAATCCTAAAATATTATAATCAATAATAAAGGGTTTTAGTTGGGGCAACTGATTTTTTAATAAGACAAAATCTTAGTAGATGAATTAAATCTAAAAGAGACCCACATTTTCGTGGAAAAAGAAAAAGTTACCATAGGGATAACAGCGTAATTTTCTTTGAGAGTACATATTGACAAGAAAGTTTGCGACCTCGATGTTGGATCAAGATATCCTGAAGGTGCAGCCGCTTTCAAGGGTGGGTTTGTTCAACCCATAAAATCTTACGCGATCTGAGTTCAGTCCGTCGTGAGACAGGACAGTTTCTATCTACTATACTTCTCTTCTTGTACGAAAGGACTTTTGAGAAATAAGGATGAATTAAAGTTCTCTTATATAAAACATTAGAATTAATAAAACAAAAATGCAGTTTATAACTTTCTTCCGCTTTGATGGAGAAACCATTCTTGGATAAACTTAGATGGCCATATTTTTCTTAGGTTAAATTTAACTTAAAAATAAAACTTTATGTGTAGTCCCCTTACCAAAATTTTCTAATAAGGAAAACTCTTTCTTTGTCACTCGTTAATTTCTATAATTCCTTGGGGATTTGACCCAATTAAAAAAAATGAAACGGAGAAGTGGGAGAGGCTTTATAAGAAGTCGTGTTTTTATATATAATCTTTATTAAGAAATCGACTAGGCCCTATGAGGTCTTAACTACTACTAGAAAGTAAAAATGAAAGCTACACATCTATTTCCTTAATATATTTCGAGGAAAGGTAAAATTAAAGGTTTATAAACCGAGAGTCTTGTGAGTATACTCTGTACGCCTGATTTCCAATCAGGAGGATTGTCCTAGGGCAAACAAGATATTATAGAAAGGAATCGCCAAACACAAAAAGGAAAACTTTATATAGGAATTAATATGACTGTTCAATGTTTGCGAGCGCAGCGAGTGCTTAAAGATTAATCTAAAGGCTTTTATAAGAGAGTATTTATTACAACGATATATCTAGAAACAAAACAATTCGAGTGTTTACACGAGAATGATGACCGGAGCCGAGCGAAAAGGACAGACGGAGTGAAGCGAAGCCGACGGGAGAAGGTAGAATGGATGGGAGGCGAGAGACGACCGGCGTATGTATCTACGAAAGCAAGTGATCGCGGAATGTTTGGAATGTAGCCAAAAATGATGTGTCAGCTATATTATTTAATTAATAGATAAGTGAGTAACAAATGCGTTACGACTAACGAAGCTTGAGGAATTGAAAATCTAATGTTTATAAATAAAAAAAGAATCAATTGTGAGAGATGTGGTACCGAGTAAATGGAGGACTATGGGCGACAATTATAGTTATGCAGGGACTTTTAACTAGAACCAACTAGAATCTTATAAAACTCTATAGGTTTAGCAAGGGGAATTGTGGTGGAACTATAGAGTTTTATTATCCTTAAAGACTTGTAGAAGATAGTGATCTATCCCGAGAATTAGTAGTAATCCTATAGATTATAGTACCCACCATAGAAGATAGTGATCTATCCCGAGAATTAGTAGTAATCCTATAGATTATAGTACCCACCATAGAAGATAGTGATCTATCCCGAGAATTAGTAGTAATCCTATAGATTATAGTACCCACCATAGAAGATAGGACCCCAAATCAGCTGCACTTTTTTTTTCTTCTATAAATGGTGGAGTTAATTGTGGTTATAATATTATCAGGTTGTTTAGTTTTAGTTTTTAGTGGTTCGCCTTATTTTGGACTTTTCGGTGTTCTTTTGCAATCGATTGGGTTTTCCCTTCTTCTTTTTTTATTAGGGTTGCCCTTTTTCTCTTTATTAACTATTTTAGTTTATGTGGGGGGGATGATGATTGTGTTTTTGTTCTCAACAGTGCTTTCGGCAGAGCGTTATCCTGGCTCAAGTTGAAGGGAGTTTTTGATTTTCTTAATGTTTTCTTGTTTTTTGGTTGTTCCTAAATTGTCTTCTTGGTTTCTTTTAAGTTCAAAAGCTTCGATGGTGAGATTGAGTTCTGAATTGGGGTTTTGTGAGGTTTTTAAAAGTTTAGGTTATGTTACTTGTTTTTTGGCAGTAATTTTGTTAGTGGCTTTAGTCGTGGTTTTGATCATTAGGTTTGAGCATAGACAGGGAAATCTTCGTAAGCTTTAGGGGCAGCTAAATTACAAAAGGATAATTAAGAAGAGGGTAGCTACTGATAATAACAAGAGAAACTTGAAGTATGATGATAAAATAGATCTGTGAGCCTTTAAGAATAGTTTGGTTGCAGAAGTAATTGTTTTTGAGATCCCTACCGCTCCAATAAGTGTTGTTCATCCTTGGTCAAGTGTGCGTAAGACGCCTAGGATTCTAGAGAGGAGGAGAGCAGGAATTCTTTTTCTGTGAATTATTTTTACGAAAAATCAACTAATTCTTAAGAATTTCGTAGGCTTCTGTAAATCTTTTTCTGAAACTGGTATCACTTTTAACTTTTTAAACATTAGGACTATAACAAAAATTAACATTAAGAGTGGTAAAATCTTATTTGATCAAGGTATAACAAATGTTTCTTTTTTAATAAAGACAATAGTTATAACCCATCCTGATAAAAATACGCCTCTAGCTAGTCGGATAATCGGACTGGAAAGTTTTTTATTTTCTTCCGACAAAGGGTTAACGGGGGCAGATTTTATTTTGGGGAAGGACACGAAAAAGATCATTCGTGTTCTGTATATTGCCGTCATCATAGTAGCCAGGAGGGCTAATATAACTCTCACTCTTTTTGAGATTTTTATTTGTCTTGCTTCTAAGATAATGTCCTTTGAGTAATAGCCGGCTAGGAAGGGGAGGCCGCAGAGTGCCAAGCTAGCTATAATTATACATCTAGTCGTTAAGGGTAGGGAGGCTCTTGCTTTTCCCATCTTACGGATATCTTGTTCTTTTTTGAATCTATGAATAATTCTTCCGGAACATAAAAATAAGAGGGCCTTGAAAAACGCGTGAGTACAGATATGAAAAAGGGCTAATTTAGGGGCACCAATTCCCAAAGCCACGACCATAAGGCCTAGTTGCCTAGTTGTTGAGTAGGCTACTATCTTCTTTATATCATATTGGGTGAGAGCTACTCTAGCAGCATATAAGGCTGTAATAGAACCTATAAGTCTGATAAGGGTGAGGGCTCATGGGAAACTATTTATTAAGGGTCTGCACCGGAATAGTAAAAATACACCTGCTACAACCATTGTTGATCTGTGCAATAGGGCCGAGACAGGAGTTGGACCTTCCATAGCCGCAGGCAATCAAGGGTGAAGGCTAAATTGGGCAGACTTTCCTACTGCGGCCAAAATAATACCTAGTATAGCGATTTTAATTATTGGAGAGTCTTCTCTGAGGAAGATGATCTCTTTTAATTTCCAGCTATTATTTGAAGATATCATAATTATCATAAATAAAATCATGCCTCTATCACCTATTCGGTTATAAATGATTGCTTGGAGAGCAGATCTTTTGGCATCTGCTCGGGTAAATCATCAACCAATCAAAATAAAAGACATTATTCCTACCCCCTCCCAGCCAATAAAAAGTAGGAATAGTCTTTTTGAGGTTACTAATAATAGCATAAATAACAGAAACAAAATTAAAGTACTTATAAAGGTTTTCTTTCTTGGGTCTTTTTCCATATAGTAGTGAGAAAACTCAATTATAGACCAGGTAACAAATAAGCCGACTGCCGAGAACATAACAAACGGAAAGTCAATTATAATTGATAACGTAAAGCTTTGGAGGCCTCAATAGAACCATTTAAATTTTATAACAAATGAGGGGGTTCCTGCTATAAATCAGAATAAGAGTATAAGGGCCGATAATAAGGAAGAGTTCATAAGGAGTCGAATGGAGGTTTTACCATCTTTTCTTTTAAGAAACTCCTTTCCTAAAAATAAACCAAATGAGGTGAGAATTATGAGTCTTAAAACCATCAGAGATACCACAGAATCAAGCTGCAGACTCCTTAACTTAGCAGGTTAGGAGTAATCTATTATCTCTGGTCGACATAAGGTTAAATCCTTATTCTTTAGAATCACAATCTACTATTTTTAATAAACTATTGTCGATATGTGAGGATTTTAGGGTTAAAGATAACTAACATAAGAGGAATTAAATGTAAGGTTACCATTAGACTTTCGCGCTGTGTAATTTTTCTTTTCATTATTTTTCACTTGTGGGCTCATCCTCTTTTAAGCAGTTGGTATATGGTTAATCTAAATATACTAGTGAAAACTACTCCTAGGGCTACAGGGAAATAAGAAATTAAACTTCAATTCATAATAGACGAGAAGGTCATAATTTCTCCCATTGCTTTAGGTAGTGGGGGCAAGCCGAGTTTAGCTGAGACGAATAAGAGTCAGAAAAGGGGGAGAAGGGAAACTGTTGCCTTTAGTCTTCGTTTTATAATTAGCGTTCGAGTTCCTCTTCGTTCATATGATATTTTAGCAAGGGCAAAGAGGGCTGAAGAAACTATCCCGTGAGCAATCATAATGATTACTCTTGCCTTAATACCTCACTCTGTTCCTGTTGATATACCTGCAATCATAAAACTCATATGGGAAACAGAGGAATAAGCTATAAGGGACTTGAGATCTGTTTGGGTAATACAAATTAGTCTTGTAAGAATACCACCTCAACAACAAAACATTATTAAAGCTAGAGAAACATTTGTAGTTAGTGATTCTCAGAAATAAATGTAGATACGAATAAATCCATACCCTCCCATCTTAAGAAGAACTGCGGCTAGTATCATTGAACCAGCTACTGGGGCTTCTACATGAGCCTTTGGTAATCATAAATGAAACGTAAAAATAGGTACCTTTACTAAAAATGCTAATATACAAAATAAAACTAGGGTGGGGGATATATTTTTTATAATTTTTCAATTTTTTAGAACTATATTAGTTTCATGTCCTCCTAAATAAATAATAAGAAGCCCAATAAATAGGGGAAGTGACCTTATGAGGGTATAAAATATGAAGTAGTAAGAAGCTTCAATCCGCTCCTTTTGCATACCTCACCGAGAAATAATAAGAAGAGTTGGAATCAATGTGGCCTCAAATGCTATAAAGAAGACAATAAGTCTTGTGGTAGAAAATGTTATAATAAGTGCTATTAATATCCAGATATTAAAAAATACAAATCTCTGCCGCCTTTGAATTCTTTGGGTTGATAGAGCTTTGGTTCTTGCTAAGAGGGAAACAGGTATAAGTCAACAACTTAATAAAATTAGGGGTGTTCTTATTTTATCAATAGTAAGAGAGTAAGAGAGGTGACTTCAAACAATTTTTTTTCTTCCACTATAAAGAAAAGATGACAATAAAAAGATAAATGAGACTTTAGTTATTGTTGTTCTTCAAACCTTTTTTGCAGGCGAAGCTCATACTGTAAGCGTAGCTCCTATGGCAGTTAATAAAATAGTAATCATTATTAGTTTTTTGCCCAGTCAAGTCCCCCGTTAATTCATTCGTAAATTAATCCGGCGGTTAAGACTAAGAGAAAAATTATCAAGGGGAATATAATTGCTCTTGATTTTACGAGAAGAGTAGATATTGGTAATGGGAGCAGAATGGCTATTTCTAGGTCAAAAAGGAGAAACAAGAGTGCAACTAAAAAAAACCGAAATGAAAATGGGAGCCGTGATGATTTTATAGGATCAAAGCCGCACTCATAAGGTGAGGACTTTTGTAAGTCAAGTCTTTGTTGTGGAAGAACTTGCCCTACAAAGAATAAAAGTCTTGTAATAATAATTGATATTAATATAAAAGTTGTAGTTGGTAACATATTAAAAGGGTGGCAGAATTGTAATGCAGTTAGCTTGAAACTAAAGAGATGCAGGTTTAACTCCTGTCCCTTTTTAGGCTCCTCCCCACCAATAAATACAAATAAACAAAAAAATTCAGACTACATCAACGAAGTGTCAATATCAAATGGCACATTCATAGCCCACATGATGATTAAGCGAGAAGTGGCTTCGGATAAGTCGTAGTAAACAAATACATAGGAATGTGGTTCCAATAACTACATGTAGACCATGAAAGCCTGTTGCTACAAAAAATACTCTACCATAAACACTATCAGCTATTGTGAATCTTGCTTCTCAATATTCGTATGCTTGGAGAGAGGTGAATCATGCACCTAATAGCACGGTTACTAAGAGGGATATTCAGGCTTCTTGCCCTTCCCCCTCACGTAAACTGTGGTGAGATCAGGTGAGAGAGGCTCCTGAAGATAATAAAACTGCTGTTTTAAGAAGGGGGACTCCTCATGGTTTTATAGATTGAATTCCAGTAGGGGGCCAGCTCATTCCAATCTCTGGAGTAGGAGATAAGGCACTATGAAAAAAAGCTCAAAAAAAAGAAAAGAAAAACATAATTTCTGATACTATAAATAATATAAAGCCTATCTTAAGTCCTCGCACCACGAAAGTTGTATGCATTCCTAAAAAGGTAGCTTCCCGAATTACATCTCGTCATCAGAAAATCATTATTATGATAAGAGTTATTATTCCTAGGGAAGCTGTGAATATTTTATCACCTTGAAATCATGAGACAAGGCCGGTAGTAGTGACCATTGCGCCTATAGCGGCTCCAAGGGGTCAAGGTCTTCGATCGACCATGTGAAATGGGTGTTGGTGCTTAAATGTTTTTTTCATTTTTTTAATTTTTAATTTTTTCCTCTAAATAATTCTTTCTTAAAATTAGGAAGACAGTGGCTTGTATAAAGGCTACTGCTATCTCAAGGATTAAAAGTATTACAATAAGGGAAAATGAAATGGCTCCTAAATATAAATTATATTTAATGGCTTCTCAAATAGTGCAAGAACAAAGAAAAATTAGAAGGTGTCCGGCTAGAAGTTTTGCGCCTAAACGGAAGCCTAGAGTTAGGGGTTGTATAAAAAGTCTAATTGTTTCAATTATAATCATTACAGGTACAAGATAAATCGGGGTACCTTGTGGGAGTAAGTGTCTAACCTTTTTCTTTCAACTATTCTTAAATCCAGCAATTTTTACCATCACTCAAATGGGGAGGGATAGTCTGAAAGTAAACCTTAAGTGTGATGTTTGAGAAAATGTGTAGGGGATTAGTCTCATAATTTTAAAGCTAAAACACAATAAAAATAGTGAGAATAATCATGGTGCTCATGGTTTTGTCTTTTTATTAATTTTTGTCATTAGCAGTGTTCATAGTCTTCTTAGTAATAACGAAGGGCTATTTCCTCGTCCAACAATTCAGTGAGTCTTTGTTTTCAGCCAAATTCATGACAAGGCTATAATACTTCCAATAAGGGTTAAGGAAAAGATAGATATCTTAACAGGAATAAATTGGTCAAATATTTTTCTTAAGATGAAAGTTTTTATCATGGTCAATTTCTTTTGTTGGTGTTGATGATTTTTTCTCCTCCTTCCTTAGAAAAAGTGTTGTTCGTGATTTTTTTTGTGGCAGTAAATACCAAAAAGAACATCATTCAACAAGTTGTAAGGTTTATAAGTCAAATTGTAAAGTCAAGTTGTGGCATTCTTTAATAGTGGTCATTCTCCACTTTGGTATGATTAAGAGTCATAAACTTTAGTATTAAGTTAATCAAAGTATTTAACTTTCAGAAATCTCTTTACACCACTGGTAAAAGGTTTTTTGGTTAACGGATTCGACGACTATAGGCATAAAACTGTGATTAGCCCCACATATTTCTGAACATTGGCCATAAAAAATTCCAGGACGGTCAATCTTAACAAACATTTGTTTTAGTCGCCCGGGAACAGCATCCATCTTAAGTCCTAATTGGGGGACAGATCAGGCATGAATCACATCTGTAGAATAAGTTATTACTCGAATATCCGTTTTATAGGGTAAGACTAGCCGTTTGTCAACTTCAAGGAGTCGAGGGAGTCCCTCTTGTTGTAAATCTTCGAGGTGAACCATATAAGAATCAAATTCTATTCGATCTTTGTCTCATATTTCATATGTTCAGTATCATTGATGACCAATAGTCTTAACTGTAACATCGGGGTTTGTCCCCTCATCCATTCAATAAAGGAGTTTAATAGAGGGTATTGCTAAGGCTATAAGAATAAAGCTGGGAGAAATAGTTCATCAAAGTTCTACCTGTTGCTTTTCTGTAAACTTTCAGTGTGTTGGGGCTGAGAATAATAAGAGCATTAGTCCATAAACAATAAGAATTGTAATAAAAACTACAAAAATCATGGAATAATCATGAAAGTGGTGAAATTCTCCCATTACATAGGAAGCAGCATCTTGGAATTTTAGTTGAAGAGGATGTGACATGTTTATTTCTTTAAGAGTTTTATAGAATAAATTCTTTTAGTTTTAAATTTTCGTGTTATTAAAGCTAAAATTGAAATTCCTATTCTTGCTTCTATTGCTGATAGTGTTAACAGAAATAATGATAACGAAAAACCTATTCTTTTTTTAATTTTAAAGGAAGAAAGAATTTTTAACATTATTAAGTTTAGTAAGATTGATTCTAGGGCAATGAGAATTGATAGAAGAAATTTCTTTTTATAGACAATTCTTAAAATGGCAGTTATTGTTGAGAAGAGAATTATAATTAATATAAGTTGCATAAGGAAGTTCTAAATTAGTAGTAGAATTAAGTGAGTCGAAATCACTTGTTTTTTTTAAACTAACTTCCCTAATTAAGTTAATACTCTCTTTCTAATTCTCTTTCAGGACATAGGCATTTCGTTAAATGTGTGTTCTTGGGGGGGGTAAGATGGGTAGAATCATTCTAATTTTGAGGTAACTTCTTTTGTAGTAGAGTTGGTTTTTGTATTTCTTAATGAGAGTGCTACTATAGTTAAAAATCCTATAGTGCCTATAAAAGAGAGTAGGGAGCCTAAAGAAGAAACTGTATTCCAGAAAGCAAAGGCATCGGGGTAGTCTGAATATCGTCGAGGCATTCCTGCTAAACCCAAAAAATGTTGGGGGAAAAACGTTAAGTTAACACCAATAAACATTAAGATAAAGTGAGTAGTTGCTCTAGTTTTATCTAATTCTGCACCAGTAAAAAGAGGAAATCAGTGATTAAATCCCCTGAATATAGCAAAGACTGCTCCCATTGATAAAACATAGTGGAAGTGAGCTGTGACATAATATGTGTCGTGGAGTGCGACTTTTAGAGAAGAGTTTGATAAAACTATACCAGTTAATCCTCCTACTGTAAATAAGAAAATAAACCCAATAGCTCATAAAAGTGAAGGGTGAGCTTTTTTAATTTTAAACGGTACCCCTTGTAAAGTAGCCAACCAACTAAAGACCTTAACACCGGTTGGTATTGCTATAATCATAGTGGCAGCGGTAAAATAAGCTCGTGTATCAACATCAAGTCCGACCGTAAACATATGGTGGGCTCAAACTATAAACCCTAAAATACCAATGGCGATCATGGCATACATCATTCCTAAATAGCCGAATGGTTGTTGCTTTCCTGTTCGGTTGGTAACTACATGAGAAATAATCCCAAACCCTGGTAAAATCAAAATATAAACTTCAGGATGCCCAAAAAATCAAAATAGGTGTTGAAATAAAATAGGGTCACCTCCTCCTGTTGGGTCGAAGAAAGATGTTTTAATTTTCCGGTCTGTTAATAACATAGTAATAGCTCCGGCTAAAACAGGGAGAAATAAAAATAAGAGAAATGTTGTAATTAGAATGGACCAAACAAATAAAGGAGTTCGATCCATTGTCATTCCTGGCGCTCGCATATTAATAATAGTAGTAATAAAGTTAATTGATGCCATTATTGATGAAGCACCAGCTAGGTGAAGAGAAAATATAGCTAAATCTACACAGCCACCAGCGTGAGCAACTGGTCCGGATAATGGGGGATAGACCGTTCACCCTGTTCCTACACCGCTCTCTTTTCCTGCAGAAGCTACTAATAATAAAAAAGAAGGGGGAATTAACCAAAATCTCATTTTTTTCATCCGGGGAAAAGCCATGTCTGGTGCTCCGATCATAAGCGGAACTAATCAGTTACCAAATCCTCCTATCATTATAGGCATCACCATAAAAAAAATCATTATAAAGGCGTGTGCCGTCACTATTACGTTATACGTTTGATCTTTTTGTATCAGGGATCCTGGCTGTGACAACTCAACTCGAATTATGTTTCTCATAGCCGTTCCAACAGTTCCAGCTCAAGCACCAAATATTAAATATAGGGTCCCTATATCCTTATGGTTGGTAGAAAAAAATCATCGACTAATGTATAAACTAAGACTTGAATTATATGCTTTCAT